ACGCAACGATGATTTTTTTCTACTAATCATAAAGACATTGGTACATTATATTTTATATTTGGAGCTTGAGCCGGAATAGTCGGCACATCCTTAAGACTTATTATCCGAGCAGAACTAGGTCAACCAGGAAGATTAATTGGAGATGATCAAATTTACAATGTAGTCGTTACTGCACATGCATTTGTTATAATTTTTTTTATAGTAATACCTATTATAATTGGAGGATTTGGAAATTGATTAGTTCCTTTAATATTAGGAGCTCCTGATATAGCCTTCCCCCGTATAAATAATATAAGATTTTGACTTTTGCCTCCCTCACTCACATTACTACTAATAAGAGGTATAGTAGAAAGAGGTGTCGGCACAGGATGAACAGTGTACCCTCCTCTATCAGCTGCTATCGCCCACGCTGGAGCCTCTGTAGATATAGGAATTTTCTCCCTTCATCTTGCTGGTGTTTCCTCAATTTTAGGCGCTGTAAACTTTATTACCACAGTTATTAATATACGAACTGTAGGAATAACTATAGATCGTGTTCCTTTATTTGTTTGATCTGTCTTTATTACTGCTATTCTTCTTCTTCTATCCTTACCAGTTTTAGCAGGGGCAATTACCATACTTTTAACAGATCGAAATTTAAATACATCATTTTTCGATCCAGCCGGAGGGGGAGACCCTATCCTGTATCAACATTTATTTTGATTTTTCGGTCACCCAGAAGTTTATATTTTAATTCTACCAGCATTTGGGATAGTCTCCCATATTGTAAGACAAGAATCTGGAAAAAAAGAATCATTTGGTACATTAGGTATAATTTATGCTATATTAGCTATTGGAATTTTAGGTTTTATTGTATGAGCTCATCATATATTTACAGTTGGAATAGATGTAGATACTCGAGCATACTTTACTTCCGCAACTATAATTATTGCAGTGCCCACAGGTATTAAAATCTTCAGGTGACTTGGTACACTTCATGGGACACAATTAAATTACAGGCCTTCATTAATATGAGCCCTAGGATTTATTTTCTTATTTACAGTAGGAGGACTAACCGGTGTTATTTTAGCTAACTCTTCTATTGATATTATTCTTCACGATACTTATTATGTGGTCGCCCATTTTCATTATGTATTATCTATAGGAGCTGTATTTGGAATTTTTGCTGGTATTGCTCATTGATTTCCCTTATTCACAGGCTTATCCCTTAACCCTAAATGATTAAAAATTCATTTTCTAACTATATTTATTGGTGTTAATATTACATTCTTCCCTCAGCATTTTTTAGGATTAAATGGTATGCCTCGACGATATTCCGACTACCCAGATGCTTATACAGCATGAAATGTATTATCATCAATAGGGTCTTTAGTATCTCTTGTTGCAGTATTAGGTTTTATCATAGTAGTCTGAGAGGCCTTTATTTCCTCACGACCTGTCATTTTTTCTCTTTTCCTTCCATCGTCTATCGAATGAGAACACAATTACCCACCTGCAGATCATAGATATATAGAAATCCCTATATTGTCTTCTAACTAATTGAAGTAGCAAAAACAATGCATAGGATTTAAGATCCTAAGATGAAATTATTAAATTTCCTCCAATACTAAAATAGCAAAAATAATGCGTAGGATTTAGGTTCCTAAGATGAAAATTCTTTCTTTTAGTAAATTAATGCCAACATGAGGTAATTTAGGATTTCAAGATAGGGCCTCCCCACTAATAGAACAATTAACATTTTTTCATGATCATACCATAATTATTTTAATTTTAATTACAACCTTTGTAGGATATATAATAACATCTCTCTTCTTTAACTCATTAATAAATCGATATTTATTAGAAAATCAAACAATTGAAATTATCTGAACTATTTTACCAGCCATTATTTTAATCTTTATTGCTTTGCCCTCTTTACGTTTATTATATCTTCTAGATGAAGTAAATAACCCAAGTGTCACTCTTAAAACAATCGGGCACCAATGATACTGAAGATATGAATATTCAGATTTTCTTCAAGTAGAATTTGATTCATATATAATTCCAACATCAGATTTACCTGAACATGGATTTCGACTATTAGATGTAGATAACCGAACCGTTCTTCCAATAAATACTCAGATTCGAATACTTATTACTGCAGCAGATGTTATCCACTCCTGAACAGTACCCGCCCTTGGTGTAAAGGCAGACGCTGTTCCCGGACGACTAAACCAAGTAAGATTTATAATTAACCGACCTGGATTATTTTTCGGCCAATGTTCTGAAATCTGTGGTGCTAACCATAGATTTATACCCATTCTAGTAGAAAGAGTGCCCACTAATTCCTTTTTAAATTGAGTTTCTTCAATAACAGATTCACCCGATGACTGAAAGTAAGTCTAGGTCTTTTAAACCTAAAATAGTAGTCACGTCTACTTCAGGTGATTATGAGTTTAATTAAAATAATAATATAGAATTGTCACTTCTAATTTACCCTTGGGTAACTCTTAATGCCTCAAATAGAACCTTTATTATGACTAAACCTTTTTATTATATTTTTAATCAGATTTTCAGTTTATTTTATTATAAACTATTATTTCAAATCTCTACCTAAAATAGAATCCCCAATTGAGAAATTCTCCTATCCTAGAAAACTTTGAAAATGATAACAAGATTATTCTCTATTTTTGAACCTTCTTCTAGAATTATATCTCTTTCTCTTAATTGAGCATCAACATTTTTAGGACTTTTATTTATTCCTTATTTATATTGAGCTTCTCCATCACGCTGATCCTTTATTTGAAGAAAACTAACAACTACTCTCCATTTAGAGTTCAAAACACTATTAGGGCCCTCTCATATTGGAAGAACTATTATTTTTGTGTCCTTATTTTCTTTGATTGTATTTAATAATTTTCTAGGTCTTCTACCATACGTATTTACTAGAACTAGCCATTTAGTAATAACATTATCTCTATCCTTACCTTTATGATTAACTTTTATAATTTTTGGCTGAGTTAACCACACACAACATATATTCGCTCATTTAGTTCCTCAGGGAACTCCGCCTGTCCTTATACCTTTCATAGTTTTAATTGAAACTCTCAGAAATTTAATTCGACCTGGAACATTAGCAGTTCGTCTGGCAGCCAATATAATCGCAGGCCATCTTCTATTAACTCTCTTAAGTGGTACCGGACCATCCCTTTCAACCACCTTAGTTTCTCTACTTCTTTTAACTCAAATTCTTTTACTCATACTAGAATCTGCTGTAGCAATTATTCAATCCTATGTTTTTGCAGTTTTAAGAACTCTATATGCAGGAGAAATTAACTAATGACATCATCACACGGTATACACTCTTATCATCTTGTAGATATAAGACCTTGACCACTAACAGGGTCTATTAGAGCTATAATATTAACTACAGGACTTGTAAAATGATTCCATCAATTTAACATAGATTTACTCATTCTAAGATTTGTAGCAACTATTTTAACAATAATTCAATGATGACGAGATATTACTCGAGAAGGCACCTACCAAGGACTACATACAAGTATTGTTATAAATGGTTTACGATGAGGTATAATTTTATTTATTGTCTCAGAAGTATTATTTTTCTTTTCTTTCTTCTGAGCATTTTTTCATAGAAGTCTAGCCCCAACAGTAGAAATTGGAATATGTTGGCCTCCACTTGGGGTTCAACCTTTTAATCCATTTCAAATTCCCTTACTTAATACAACAATTTTACTTTCCTCTGGAGCTACAGTAACGTGAGCTCATCATGCAATTATAGAGTCCAATCATACTCAAGCAATTCAAAGATTAGCTTTAACAATTATTCTAGGATTTTATTTTACCGCACTTCAAGCCTTTGAATACATAGAAGCATCCTTTACAATTGCTGACTCAGTTTACGGTTCTACATTCTTTGTTGCCACAGGTTTTCATGGTCTTCATGTTATTATCGGCTCTACCTTTTTAGCTATTTGCTGATTTCGTTTATATAGGTGTCACTTTTCTGCTTATCATCATTTTGGGTTCGAAGCAGCAGCTTGATATTGACATTTTGTTGATGTAGTTTGATTATTCCTATATGTTTTCATTTACTGATGAGGGGGATGCCTTTTTAATATAATAAGTATAGTTGGCTTCCAACCAACCAGTCTAAATTTCTTAGAAAAGGCAATTATCATTATTATATCCTCTATTCTAATTACTATTTTATTAGCAACTATTGTAATAACCCTAGCAAGGCTTCTTTCAAAAAAAATAATTATTGATCGAGAAAAAAGTTCACCATATGAGTGTGGATTTGATCCCAAGGGATCTGCTCGCTTGCCTTTTTCACTTCGATTTTTTCTCATTGCAGTAATTTTTTTAATTTTTGATGTAGAAATTACTCTTCTTCTTCCTCTTGCCTCAATCATTCACATTACAAACATTTACTCATGAATAATTACAGGAATTATTTTTCTCTTAGTTTTATTGTTTGGTTTATATTATGAATGATATCAAGGCGCCCTGGATTGATCAAACTAAAGTTATAGTCTAACTACGATTTATGATTTGCACTCATAAGATGTTCATATTGAACTAACTTTAAATTAGAAAGTGAAAAATTACATTTAGTTTCGGCCTAAACTTTGGTCAATTAGACCTCTAATTTTAATAAAAGCCAAAAAGAGGCATATCACTGTTAATGATATCATTGAAATATATCTTCTTATTAAAAGATATTTTTGGATAGAGAAAAAGCTTCTAACTTTTACCTCAAGTGGTTCAATTCCACTTATATCTTGTTTTAGTGGTGTATTCAACACATTATATTTTCACTATAAAACAGGGAATTTATTTCCTCTAAAATTTTATTCACAGATCATTGATCACTTTTGCAGCTTCAATGCAATATTCTAAACTTAAATTATAAGAATAAATAATAAAAAATAAAATAATCAATCAAATTATAAAAATTTTCATGAAAATTTTTACTCTATTGTCTTGGAAAACCTGGAAATAACTAGAACCCCTACTAACAAAACTATAAATTCCCTGACCTCCATAAAATTCTGACCAGCCTCCATCACCACTCTTTATAAATATTTGTCTAGATTTTAATCTTGACAAATTTAACCCAAAAGTTGATAAAAAAGGCATAAATCACATAGACCCTATCACAACTACTCTTTTATATAAAAACAAGGATTTCAATTTAAAATTCACTCTTATAATATTTGTTATATAACCAATAAATCCACCCAGCCCACTTACTAGTAATGGTAGTATTTTAAATTCAACCCCTATACAAATTATATACGGCTCTGGAAAAATTAACCAAGATAAAAAACAACCTCCAACAATAGCTCCTACTCTCAACCCTACTATAGGATTAGTTATTACAGTAGAGTTATCAGCAATAACCCTTAGACCTCCTAAATTAAACCTACCTCTCAGCCTATAATAAATTAATCGAAAAGTATAACAAACTGTTAAACCAGTTGCTAGGGCAAAAAGAATAAAAGAAATAAAATTAATTTCCCTTATAAAGGCTACCTCTAAAATTATATCCTTAGAATAAAAACCAGCTAAAAACGGTATTCCACATAGCGCTAAATTTGCCAAATTTATACATATCCTAGTAATTGGTATAAATTCAACTATTCCTCCTATACAACGAATATCTTGATATTCTTTTACATTATGAATAATAACCCCTGCGCATATAAATAACAACGCCTTAAATAAAGCATGAGATAAAAGATGAAAAAAAGCTAAGTCTGCAAACCCTAATCTTAAAATACTAATTATAACACCTAATTGCCTTAAAGTAGACAAAGCAATAATTTTTTTCAAATCATATTCAAAATTCGCACCCAGTCCAGCTATGAATATAGTCAAACAAGAAATAATTAATAAAAAAGATTGGACTCTAGAATTATTAAAAGCAGCACTAAACCGAATCAATAAATATACACCAGCAGTAACCAAAGTAGAAGAATGAACAAGAGAGGATACTGGTGTAGGAGCAGCTATAGCGGCTGGGAGTCAAGCAGAAAAAGGAATTTGAGCACTTTTAGTCATAGCTGCTAAAACAATTAAAAACTTCAAAATTGTTCCTAACCTGCTATCTCCTATATATCTAGTATAATTAAAAAAATTTCAACCCCCCATATTAAATATTAATGCAATACTTAATAAAATAGCCACATCTCCAACACGATTAGATAGAACAGTTAATATGCCAGCATTTGCTGATTTTTCATTTGAATAATAAATTACTAAAGCATAAGAAACTAACCCTAACCCATCTCACCCTAATAGAATACTAATTAAGTTAGGACTAATAATTAGAGCCCCTATAGAAGCTACAAAACATAAAACTAAATATATAAAACGATTAAAATTTAAATCACCTAATATATAATCACCTCTATAAAACAAAACTATAGCAGAAATAAAAAAAACAAATCTTAAAAATATAAGAGATATTCAATCAAAAATAAAACTTACTACAATAGAACAAGAATTAAGACAAATGAATTCCCACTCAATAACATTTACAATATTTCTTCTTAAAAACCAGACAGAAAATATTAATAATCTAAAAGAACTAAAACACAAAAACACTAACCTTCTCAGATGCAATTTAATTTTTCAACTCATAGTCTAAAATAATACATTTATATCCTTGATCCCACAAACCAATATTTTCTATTAAACTATTTAGACCAATTTTTAAAGTAAAGGAATCAACATTCCTCCCTTTAAAATTAAAACATTTAAAGGAAATCAATGTAAAAATAAAACCAAATATTCCCGAATTTTACCTGAGCATACAGAATAAACAGAGTTATAAAATACACCATGCTGACTTAGAGAATATATATATAAAGTGTAAGCAGCACTAAAAAAAGATAATAAAGAAATACCTAATATTCTCAATTGGCTTCATCTGACAACACTTATAATAAGATTAATCTCACCAAGCAAATTTAAAGTAGGAGGAGCAGCTATATTGCCAATTCTCAATAAAAATCACCACAACCCTATACTAGGTATAAACCTTAATAATCCCTTCCTAATTAATAAACTACGACTGCCAACTCGCTCATAGACTATATTTGCTAAACAAAATAAACCAGAAGAACACAATCCATGGCCCACTATAACCACTACAGCACCATTTAAACCTCACCAGCCAAACACCACTAATCCACACAACACTAACCCTATATGTGCAACAGAAGAATAAGCAATTAAGGATTTAATATCCACTTGTCGTAAACATATTATTCTCACAATAAACCCACCTAAAATAGCAACACTTACTCATAATCCTGAATATAATTTATTTACCTCATTAAACAAAGGTAGAACGCGAATTAAACCATACCCTCCTAATTTTAATAATACTCCTGCTAAAATTATAGAGCCCGCAACAGGTGCCTCAACATGAGCTTTAGGTAGTCATAAATGAAATATATATATTGGTAATTTTACAATAAAAGCAAAAACTGTAGCAAAATATCAAATCATTCCAACTAAATTAAAAACTTCTACCTGTCCAACAACATTTAAAGTTAAACTCAACCCACAATTATAAACGCTTAATAAAGAAACTAATAAAGGTAATGAAGCAAATAGAGTATAAAAAAGTATATAAATACCAGCCTCTACACGTTCAGGTTGATAGCCTCAACCTAAAATTAAAATTAAAGTAGGAATTAAAGATCTTTCAAATCTAATATAAAATAACAAATAATCTATAGCTCTAAATGTCACAACCAACATTACCAATAACAAGATATTTACAACTAAAAATAATGAGGAATAATTATTTATAAACTTTACCTTATATCTAGATATAACAATTAACCCTATTACTCATATTCTAAGTAAAATTAAAATATATCTAGTAAAATCATAACCTAGTATTCCCCCAAGACCTGAAATACAAAAATAATGACTCCTTATAATAGCAAAAATAAAACTAATTAAGAAAATAAAAAATTGAACAATTTCTCATCGTCATCTAATTTGAATCAATAATATCAATGATAAAATATATTTTAACATCCTAAAATTCTGAAACTATTAAAATAATCATTACCATGAGTTCGCACGATGCTAACTAAAATAGACAACCCCAAAGCCCCTTCACATGCAGCTAAGGTTAAAAAAAATAAAACAAAATATACCTCCCTACCTAAAAAACAAACTCTTATACTTATTATTCAAAAAATACCAAGTATAATAAACTCCAAACTAAGAAGTATATTCAATAAATGCTTACGATATAAACAAAATGATCATAACCCACAAAAAATTATAAATAAAGAACAAACAACTATATAATTAGAAAATAACATCATTGCCTTAATAGTTTAAATATATAAAACCTTGGTCTTGTAAATCAAAAATGAAAATTAATTTCTTAAGGCTTCAGAAGAAGAAAAACTTTCTATCATTAATTCCCAAAATTAATATTTTATATAAACTATCTTCTGTTTCTGATATTTTATTTATTACATTACCCTTAACTCTCTTCTTAGCTGCTCTTTTTACACAACTTACCCATCCACTTTCCTTAGGATTAACCCTCCTCCTTCAAACCATCCTTATTTGTACCTGTACAAATATTATACTACCTTCTTTTTGATTTTCTTATATTTTATTCTTAATTTTTCTAGGTGCTATATTAGTTTTATTTATTTATGTTACATCCTTAGCATCCAATGAACCATTTATATTATCATTGCCTTATTTTCTATTTTTTTTATTATTTATCACCTCACTTAGTATTATATTCATTTTTAGAGATTTATTAATCACCTATATAAACCAATCTAACCCCACTAATTTTTACCTATATAATTCAATAAATCATACTAGACTACTCACTAGAGTAATCTATAACCAATCAACTATAATCTTTACTATTTTTATTGTTTTATATCTATTACTTACATTATTCGTGGTTGTAAAAATCACCAATGTATTTTTTGGTCCTCTACGAGTATCATAATGACAACACCTATTCGTAAATCACATCCATTATTTAAAATTGCCAACTCAGCACTAGTAGATATGCCTATTCCAAGTAATATTTCTTATTTCTGAAATTTTGGATCCTTATTAGGACTTTGTTTAGTAACACAAATTATAACAGGATTATTTTTAGCTATACATTATACACCACATATTGACTTAGCATTCTTTAGTGTTACACATATTTGTCGGGACATCAACTATGGGTGACTTTTACGAACTCTTCACGCAAATGGTGCTTCTTTCTTTTTTATCTGTCTCTATCTTCATATTGGACGAGGAATTTATTATGGATCCTACACATTCCTTCATACATGATCAATTGGTGTTCTAATCTTATTTGCCACAATAGCTACTGCCTTCCTAGGATATGTTCTTCCATGAGGACAGATATCTTTTTGAGGTGCCACCGTTATTACAAACCTTTTTTCAGCAATTCCTTATATTGGTACAGATTTAGTTCAATGAATTTGAGGAGGATTTGCAGTAGATAATGCCACATTAATCCGATTTTTTACATTTCATTTTATTTTACCATTTATTATTGCAGCACTATCAATAATTCATATTTTATTTCTTCACCAAACTGGTGGAAATAACCCACTTGGAATTTCAAGACAAGTAGATAAAATTCCTTTCCACCCATATTTTTCATTCAAAGATATTTTAGGGTTTACAATCATATTTTTATTTCTAGTATTATTAACTCTCCTAAATCCCTATTTACTAGGCGACCCAGATAATTTTATCCCTGCTAATCCCTTAGTTACTCCCGCTCATATTCAACCTGAATGATATTTCTTATTCGCTTATGCAATTTTACGTTCCATTCCCAATAAACTTGGTGGTGTTATTGCCTTAGTTCTTTCAGTTATAATTCTATTTATTCTTCCATTTAGGCACACATCAAAATTCCGAAGATTAACTTTTTACCCTCTTAATCAATTTATATTTTGATCTCTCGTAACTATTATTATACTTCTAACATGAATCGGAGCTCGACCTGTTGAAGATCCATACGTTTTAACAGGTCAAATTTTAACAATTATATATTTCACCTATTATATTATTAGACCTCTTACTCTAATAATATGAGATAAAATATTAGACTAATTGATTAGTTTAAAATAAAACTAATGTTTTGAAAACATTTAATAGAGTAGTTCAAATTCTATCAATTAAAAAATATGGTGCCTGATTTAAAAGGATAGCACTGATACAGCTAATTATGTAGAATATATTCTTCCCATATTAATCAAACAAAAAAATTAGCAAATTAAACTGCAATAGTAACAAAACACAATATTTTTACTCCTATATAAAAAAATAAATAATTTAAAGAAATAGGAAGAAATCTCTTTCAAGCCAAATATATTAACTTATCATATCGTAAACGTGGTAAAGTGCCTCGCACTCATACAAAAATAAACACAATCAATCTTAATTTTAAATAAAATAAAATCCTACATGGCCTTCCTCCTATAAAAACAATTACAAATAAAGCTCTTATAAATAAAATTCTAGCGTACTCTGCCATAAAAATCAAAGCAAAACCACCAGCACTATACTCTGTATTAAACCCAGAAACTAGTTCAGATTCACCTTCTGCAAAATCAAAAGGTGTTCGATTAGTCTCAGCTAAACAAGATACAAACCAAATTATGGCCAAAGGTAAATAAAATCAAACTAACCAAGTACTTTCCTGATAATAATTAAATAAATTTATATTAAACCCTCCAATTAAAAAAATTATAGACAACAAAATTAAAGCTAATCTTACTTCATAAGAAATAGTTTGAGCTACCGCTCGAAGTCTACCTAAAAGAGAATATTTACAATTAGAAGATCACCCAGCCGCTATTACTCTATAAACACCTAAACTTAAACAACAAAGAAAAAATAAAATACCTATATCAAAATTTAAAAATCCAATTTCATATGGTAGAACTCTTCACACCACTAAAGACACAAACAAATTAAAAATAGGAGATATGTAATAAGGAAAGAAATTAGATATAGTAGGTATAGTTTGCTCCTTAGTAAATAATTTAATAGCATCAGAAAATGGTTGTAAAATTCCTATAAATCCTACCTTATTTGGTCCTTTACGAATTTGAATATAACCTAAAATCTTTCGCTCCAATAAAGTAACAAAAGCCACACTAATTAAAACACAAATAATTAAAACTAAATAATTAATAATTATAATCATAGTTATCATATATATTTAATCATAATACAGATTAATTACAACACTAATAATACTTTATATATATAAATTATATCTTTCTCACAATATTATTAGCAACTTTTAATATAATAAAATACCATTAACTACATTTTTAAATTATTTAAACTTCCCAATCCTTTCGTACTAAAAAAGTATATAAATACTTAGAAGATAGAAACCAACCTGGCTCACGCCGGTTTGAACTCAAATCATGTAAATTTTTAAAGGTCGAACAGACCTTCTTACTTAGCTGCTGCACATAAGTAGACAATTTAATTCAACATCGAGGTCGCAAACTTTTTTCTCGATAAGAGCTCTCAAAAAAAATTACGCTGTTATCCCTAAAGTAACTTAAACTTTTAATCTTTATAAATAGGATCATTTATTATTCCAAAAATCACTGTTATAAACAATAAAGCAGATACCAAATTTTACTCTCGTCGCCCCAACGCAATATTTTATTAAATAAATTAATTTTTACAAATCCTTCTCAAAAAATTTAATAAAATATAAAGCTTTATAGGGTCTTATCGTCCCTCTAAAATATTTAAGCCTTTTTACTTAAAAGTTAAATTCAATAAATTTTATAAAGACAGCTTATTTCTTGTCCAACCATTCATACAAGCCTTCAATTAAAAAACTAATGATTTTGCTACCTTCGCACAGTCAAAATACTGCGGCCCTTTAAATTTCAGTGGGCAGGCTAGACTTATTAAATATCCAATAAGACATGTTTTTGATAAACAGGCAGAAATAATTATTTGCCGAGTTCCTTAATTTAAAACCAATCCAACATTAAAAAATAATACCTTTTTTAATATTATGTTTTTAACATAAATAATTACTAATAAAATCATTATTACAAACACAATTTAATTTTTTACTTAAGCTCTTTACTTATCTATAGAGAAAATATATAAACTTATATACACATTAGTTAAAACACTTTATAAAAATAGCTACCTTTAAGCCTACTTATATTTATTCTATTATTTTTTTTCTTCTACTTCCACATTATTGTATAAGAAGCTCTTCCCTCCTATACTTTAATTATCTTTAAACTTCAAAGATAAACTAAATTAAATTTATTTCAAAAGCAACTAGATATAAAAATTCGACCGATATTTCATCACCAATTATATTTTTAATATTATTTTCCCACATAAAATGATAAATTATAATTAGACACTTTTTTACCGAGATTTAAACAATAATTTATTAATTTTAATTCTCCCTGATACACAAGGTACACACTTTTAATTTTACTATTTATAATAATTCCAATATATTTTATTTCATTATTCCTTTTCAGTACTAATGCACTATCGCCAAATTTACTTATTAATTCTTTATATATAATTAATTATATTATCAAATTTCAATTAATTTTACTATTTTTTTTATAATAAAAATATTTTTCTAAAAACTTCTTTATTTTTTAAACATGCCAATATAACTAGCTAAACTTAATAAACAAAGATATCTCGACTTGCACGAGAACCATTTCAATGTAAGTGAACTGCTCAATTTTAAGCTTTATCTTTCTAGGTACACTTTCCAGTACACCTACTATGTTACGACTTATCTCACCTTATAGTGAAAGCGACGGGCGATATGTACATATCTTAGAGCTTTTATCATTCTTTCTTATTAAAAAAAAATTACAATTAAATCCACTTTCAATAATTATTTTTCAATAATTAATCCATATAATTAAATATTATTGTAACCCATTTTTACTTAACTATTAGCTGCACCTTGATCTAATATACTAACATTAATCTTTTTCATTATTTCAAAAATTATATCTTATAAGAATTATCTAATAATGACGGTATACATACTATTATACAAAATTAAGTAAGATACTACGTGGTTTATCGCTTATAAAACAGGTTCCTCTAACAAGACTAAAATACCGCCAAGTTCTTTGATTTTTAAGAACATAACTAAAAATAGCCTGATATTTTTTATTAAATATGTATATAATAGGGTATCTAATCCTAGTTTATATTACAAATTTTATAGCTTTAATACATAATAAGAAAACTACTGCACTAAACACTTAATAAACTAATTTCACCTTTTATTAATCCAAATACAATAATTATACACCTTATCCTATCTAACTATTAATCAAAATTTATATATTAAATCTCTAAGTATAACCGCGACTGCTGGCACAAATTTTTAGTCAGATTTTAAAACAATTATTAATTCAATTTTTCAATTATATAATTAATACTACACACTTCGATTTAATTATTTATTATTTTACTATTTATTTTTAATACAACAATACCTTAGTTCTCACAAATACTTGAATGTATTTTTTATTGTTTTACTATATAAACAAGCAAGAATCAAACTTTTTATTTTATTACACTACTATAAATGTATTAATATAAACCATTAATAATTTATATAAATATAGGACATTAGCTATTATATAAATACAAATTTTATATTTCATCATCTCCTTAATCTCTAACCCCGAAAGTTTATAGATATAATATTATTTGTTGATATATTTATTTTTTTTAATTCATAATTAAGCATATTATATTATTACTTTTATATAATAATAAGCTTATATTATAATATATTCTTTTAATATAAATATATTCTTATATTTATAATTTTATCAAATTATGTATTTATCTTATAATATATTTAATATACATCATCAACTATATAATTTATATTTATTAATTATAAATAATTAAATTTTAATTAAAGTACAGTGTATAATATAGTAACTGTTATATCTTTGTTTTCTATTCATATAATATAAAGATAGGATTATAACTGGTACCTTAAATCATTTGTATCAAATCAATAAATACTATTATATTTTAGATATTAATAAATATTATTATAAACTTACTTATATTTCATAAACTCATTAGTAGATACAATAGAATTAATTTTAAAATTCTGAAGAAATAAAATTAATTCTATTGATCCACTAATTAATATGCTTACTAAAATTAATTTTATAAAAACTTAGTATGTTTATATTAAAATCTTGTTTTTTATAATGTAAAATTAAATATTTTATATACATATATCTGTATATATATATGAAAATAAATAATTATAACAAGCAACTTATCAATTATCCCAATTCTTATATAAGATAGTTTTACACTTTCTCCTTAAAAATCAAAATTTTACGTGCCTTTACACCACTATATATTTTATTATTTAATATCATCGTATTCATTTTTAAAGTCCCAGTATCCTTATACATCTTTAGATTTGCAATCTAACGTCTTTAATTTCCACTATGAGACCTTAATGAAAGAGGTTACTTCTCGTGCTTAGATTTACATTCTAATACCTATTACTCAGCCATTTCATTTTTATCGCCTCCCTTATATATAAACACTAAAGAGTTGGTATCAATTTCTTTATACCAATAAAATAATAGAAAAAGATAAGCTAACTAAGCTAGTGGGCTCATACCCCGCCTATGGGAACTCCAATTTCTCTCTTTTTAATTTTAATCTCTATTTTCTATCCTTTATTTTTTGTTTCCCTAATTTTAGGTATAATTATTTCTATCTCCTCCCCTTCATGATTTATTGCTTGAATTGGATTAGAATTAAATCTACTCTCCTTCATTCCTATTATTTCTATCGGGAAAAATTCTTTTTCCTCAGAAGCCTCATTAAAATACTTTTTAATTCAAGCCTTAGGCTCAGCAACTATTATCTCCTCAGCCTCTCTTACATTTATTTTCCCATTTAATAATAATCTTCTTATTGAATCAGCTTTACTTCTAAAAGTAGGAGCAGCTCCCTTTCATTTTTGATTTCCTCAAGTTATAGAAGGATTAGATTGATTTGCTGTAATTCTTTTAATAACTATTCAAAAAATAGCTCCTATAGTCCTTATTTCCTATACGCTCGACAATGCCTTCAATCAAAATTATCTTATAATATTTGCTCTATTATCCAGCCTTATTGGAGCAATTGGAGGTATTAATCAAACAATATTACGTAAAATTTTAGCTTTTTCATCTATTAATCACATATCATGAATATTTATATCCATATATTTAAGAGAAATATTCTGATTTTATTACTTCACATTCTACTGTATTATTTCCTCATCCATCGCTATTTTATTTTTTTTTCAACAAATACATCATGTTTCACATATTTCATCAACATCTATAAATTCCCTAATTAAAATTATTACATTTATTTCATTACTCTCGCTTGGAGGACTTCCACCATTTATTGGGTTTTTTCCAAAATGATTAGTTATTCAACAATTAGCTTTTAAATTACAAATTATACCTCTATTTATTATATTATTTGCAGCCCTTATCACCCTTTACTACTATTTACGACTAATCATTAGCTCACTAACATTACAATCCTTAAAACCTTCCTGATTAAAAATTAATTCTCTACCTATAAAAATTTTTTTACCTTTATTATTAATATTCAATTTTTCTTTTATCCTAATTATTCCTTCTCTATTATTTTTTTAAGATCTTAAGTTATATATAAACTAACATCCTTCAAAGTTGTAAATAAAAGAATTCTTTTAGATCTTACCA